GAGGACGAAGTTACCCAATAAAAAGATCCACTTGTCATATAACTATCGTATTGGAAGATATATCCGTCTATAAACAATATGAAGAATATTTAATGTATTTAAAAAAACCTGGATGCAACAACGAAAACATAAATCTAACATGTTATGATACATATAGTAGTGGAGGCCTATGGGACAAAAAATAAATCCACTTGGTTTCAGACTTGGTACAACCCAAAGTCATCATTCTCTTTGGTTTGCACAACCAAAAAAGTATTCTGAAGGTTTAGAAGAAGATAAAAAAATACGAGACTGTATTAAAAATTATGTCCAAAAAAATATAAGAATATCTTCTGGTATGGAGGGAATTGCACGTATCGAAATTCAAAAACGAATCGATCTCATTCAGATCATAATCTATATGGGATTTCCTAAATTATTAATTGAAGATAAACCCCGAAGAGTCGAAGAATTACAGATGAATGTTAAAAAAGAACTTAATTGTGTCAACAGAAAACTCAACATTGCTATTACCAGAATTTCCAATCCGTATGGGCATCCTAATATTCTTGCAGAATTTATAGCAGGCCAATTAAAAAATCGCGTTTCTTTTCGAAAAGCAATGAAAAAAGCTATTGAATTAACTGAACAGGCAAATACAAAAGGAATTCAAGTACAAATTGCAGGACGTATCGACGGAAAAGAAATTGCACGTGTTGAATGGATCAGAGAAGGCAGAGTTCCTTTACAAACAATTGAAGCTAAAATTGATTATTGTTCCTATACAGTTCGAACTATTTATGGGGTCTTAGGAATAAAAATTTGGATATTCGTAGACGAAGAATAACAAACTTTATTTGTCTTTACATTTTATACAAGGATAAAAAACTAAAACTATGTAGTATAACACTATACAGACAGCAATAAAAAAATTACAGTCTTATTTTTTGTTTAAGAAAAAATCAGCAATTCTATAAGGTTGAATAAAAATTTCCATCAAAACTCCTTTGATATAATTGCTATGCTTAGTGTGTGACTCGTTAGTTTAGGATTCGATTAGATTAAGATAAAAAAAAATAAAAAGAACTTACCTATAAGAGCAACTAATAACTATAGCATTAATAAATAACCTAAGCAACTCATTGCTTCGCATTATCTGGATCCAATAAAATCAGTCAAGATATGATAGACTGATCATATAATTGTAGCAACTGAATTTTTTTTACAAAAAAAAAAGAATAACGAAATATTATTATTAAGTTATGAAAGGTAATGGAAAAGTATGCGGATAAATGGAAGGATGAAAGAAAGAGAGAAAAATTTTTGAATATTAATGATCTATGATTCCAATTTTAAAAGTCTATGAGGTCACTGTAATAAAAACAATGTAATAAAGCATGAATACGGATTCATTCATAATAATTAAATAAATCTGTTCGTTCTGAAATAAGAGCCTTGAGCCAAAAAAAAACTGAGAAAATTGACTCAAAAACAAATTTAAAAATGAAATTAAAAATTTCAGGCAAGAGCTCCATTGTAGAATTCGGGCCTAATGATTAATCAAGAAGCGATGGGAACGACGGAACCCATGAATATAGAGGATTCAATTGAAAAATAAATCTTAGTTATTCATTGGACAGGATGGCGGAATAAACCATAAACTTTATTATCTATTCTGATTTTGATTCTGAGACCTCGTGGGATAAACATCAAACTTAAATAGATATTGAAAGAGTAAATATTCGCCGGCGAATATATTTTTTTTCAAATAAAAAAAGATAAAAGAAAATAAGAATTTTGTTAGAATATTCTAATTCTAACAAAAACGACATTCGAGATAATGATATATTTTTTTTTATATAAATAGAATAAATAGAATTCATATTGGATTCCATTTTGAAAAAGACATACACAAATTTATAAGAGATCAGATGAAATTTCAAAAAAGACCATGATTAATAGGATTAATCATTAACTACATCTATATCTTAATACAAGCTTTTTTAGTACTTTTATTCGCGAGGAGCTGGATGAGAAGAAACTCTCACGTTCAGTTCTGTAGTAGAGATGGGATTTCTAATTTAGAAAAAACCCATCAACTATAACCCAAAAAGAACCAGATTTCGTAAACAACATCGAGGAAGACTAAAAGGAATATCCTCTCGTGGGAATCGTATTTGTTTTGGCAGATATGCTCTTCAAACACTTGAACCCGCTTGGATAACATCTAGACAAATAGAAGCAGGGCGACGAGCAATGTCACGAAATGTACGACGTGGGGGAAAAATTTGGGTACGTATATTTCCAGACAAACCAGTTACAGTAAGACCCGCGGAAACGCGTATGGGTTCTGGGAAAGGATCCCCAGAGTATTGGGTGGCTGTGGTTAAACCAGGTAAAATCCTTTATGAAATGGGTGGTGTACCCGAAAATATAGCCAGAAAAGCTATTTCAATAGCGGCATCAAAAATGCCTATAAAAACCCAATTCATTATTTCTGAATAGGAATATAGAATGAAAAAGCTAAATAACATTTAAGGATAAAAAGATTATCGGTTTTCTTTTTTTGACAAACAATATTTTTTTACTTCGTCCTTTCTATTAAAAGAAGAGATACAAAAAAATGATATGATTCAACCACAAACCTATTTGAATGTAGCAGACAACAGCGGGGCTCGAGAATTGATGTGTATTCGAATAATAGGAGCTAGTAATCGCCGATATGCTCATATTGGTGACGTTATTGTTGCTGTAATCAAGGAAGCAATACCGAATACTCCTCTAGAAAGATCAGAAGTGATCAGAGCTGTAATTGTACGTACTTGTAAAGAACTCAAACGTAACAATGGGACGATAATACGATATGATGACAATGCCGCAGTTGTCATTGATCAAGAAGGGAATCCAAAAGGAACTCGAGTTTTTGGGGCGATCCCACGGGAATTGAGACAATTAAACTTTACTAAAATAGTTTCATTAGCTCCTGAGGTCTTATAAGACCTAAATATCAATAGTTAGTATAGGATTAAAAAAAAGGTATTGAAATAAAATTAATTAATCGATTGTGTATCACGCATATACCCTTAATATAATAATAAAAAATTAATAATTTAATTCATATATTAATATATAATTCGTCTATATCTATATATAATTAAAAGAAAAAGAACATGTTGATTATATCAAAATTATAGAACAATAAGGAATTTTAACTTAATCATGGGGAAAGACACTATTGCTGATATAATAACCTCTATACGAAATGCTGACATGAATAGAAAAGGAACAGTTCGGATAGGGTCGACTAACATCACCGAAAGCATTGTTAAAATACTTTTACGGGAGGGTTTTATCGAAAACGTAAGAAAACATCGCGAAAAGAATCAATATTTTTTGATTTTAACCCTAAAACATAGACGAAAAAATAAAGAATCCTATAAAACTATTTTAAATTTAAAGAGAATAAGTCGACCGGGTCTACGAATCTATTCTAACTCTCAACGAATTCCACGAATTTTAGGCGGAATAGGAATTGTAATCCTTTCGACTTCTCAAGGTATAATGACAGATCGAGAAGCTCGACTAAAAAGAATCGGCGGAGAAATTTTGTGTTATATATGGTAATCCTTGTAATATAAAAATTGGATATCCGGAACTTACCATTTGTTAAAAAAGGGGGGTTGTGTAATACCACCCCTGCTAAAAATAAAAATTTTAGCAAGTTCTTAGGTATTAAGTTAATCAGGGGACAGCCGCTTTCTAGACTCCATAACAAGGATTCAAAAGAGTAAGTGGTTTTTTCAATTTCAACATTCCTTGCAAGAAGATACAATTAAAGATTCAAAAATATCAAGAAACCCTTTTTCGTCCAACAATAAGTATATTCACAGAATTAAGGAAAAACAACTATGAAAATAAGGGCTTCCGTTCGTAAAATTTGTGAAAAGTGTCGACTAATCCGTAGGAGGGGACGAATTATAGTAATTTGTTCCAACCCGAGGCATAAACAAAGACAAGGATAATCTTACTAAAGGAAATCAAGTAAAGGAAAAGGCACTTCCAAGGAGCTGGCAAAAAAAGTCTGTTTTGACATGAAATGGATATATCCATATATTTCTTGTGAAATGAAAAAATATGGCAAAACCTATATTAAGAATTGGTTCACGTAAAAATACACGTAGTGGTTCACGTAAAAATGTACGTAGAATACCAAAGGGAGTTATTCATGTTCAAGCAAGTTTCAACAATACCATTGTGACCGTTACAGATGTACGGGGTCGGGTTATTTCTTGGTCCTCCGCGGGTACTTGTGGATTCAGGGGTACAAGAAGAGGAACACCTTTTGCTGCTCAAACCGCAGCAGGAAATGCTATTCGAGCAGTAGTGGATCAAGGTATGCAACGAGCTGAGGTAAGGATAAAAGGCCCTGGACTGGGAAGAGATGCAGCATTACGAGCTATTCGTAGAAGTGGTATACTTTTAAGTTTCGTACGAGATGTAACCCCTATGCCACATAATGGTTGTAGACCCCCTAAAAAAAGACGTGTATAGAACTAAATAAAAGCTGAAAGGGTTTCAAGAGAAATAAACGATTCAATGATCTGATCAAATAAAATTACTATGGTTCGAGAGAAAGTCAAAGTATCTACTCGGACACTACAGTGGAAGTGTGTTGAATCAAGAAGAGACAGTAAGCGTCTTTATTATGGACGCTTTATTCTGTCTCCACTTATGAAAGGTCAAGCCGACACAATAGGCATTGCGATGCGAAGAGCTTTACTTGGCGAAATAGAAGGAACATGTATTACACGTGCAAAATCTGAGAACATACCACATGACTATTCTAACATAGTAGGTATTCAAGAATCAGTACATGAGATTTTAATGAATTTGAACGAGATTGTATTAAGAAGTAATCTATACGGAACGCGAAACGCGCTTATTTGTGTCAAAGGTCCTGGATATATAACTGCTCGAGACATAATTTTACCGCCCTCTGTGGAAATAGTTGATAATACACA